CGATTTAGCCAATGATCCAACCAGAGGCATAATTGGAACAATACTATCAAACTTCTTAATAGCATTATCGATTAAAAATGTATTTTCTAGCATTTGACCGCGTACCATTGAAGGCTTTAGCCGCACACTTGAACGATAACCCAGAAAGTCAAGGGAATGGTTGGATAATTGGTTTATTTTTATATAAATCCTTCCTGGGTGAGACCACAGGTAAAAATAAGATTTCCAGAAATTGACAAAGTAATATTTCCATTTAGTCATCAAAAGAAACGTCCCTTTTGAAGCAAGAATTGCTTTTCCTTGATACCTAACATAATGCATGAAAGAATCTTTGAACAACCATAAATTAACTTGAAAAGCCCTGGCAAAGACTTCTGCAAAATGCTCTATTTTTCCATAGAAATATATTCGTTCAATAAGGGCTCCAGAAGATATTGATCGTAAGTGAGAAGATTGGTTACGGAGAAAGAGGAAGCCAGATTCATATTCACATACATAAGAAGTATATAGGAAGAAGAATAGTCTGTGATTTCTTTTTGAAAAAAAAGAACTGGCTTTCTTTGAATTTGAAGTAATAATACTATCCCAATTATGACACTCATGAAGAAAGAATCTTAATAAATGCAAAGAGGAAGCATCTTTTATCCAATAGCGAAGAGCCTGAACCAAGATTTCCAGATGAGCTGGGTAAGGTATTAGTATATCTAATACATAATTTAAATGTGAAAAGTTGTCCTCTAAAAAAGAAAATATTGAATGAATTGATCGTAAATTATCGGATTTCACTACCCCTTTCCTTTCTAGGGAAGATATTAATCGCAGAGACAATGGAATTTCCATAATGGTTGAAGAAACCTCTGACATTACTTGCGAATAAAAACTCTTGTTGTGCCCCAAAAATGGAGTCTGTTTAGAATCATTAACATAAAGAATAAAATGATTCTGTTGATACATTCGAATGATTAAACGTTTCACAATTAGTAAACTGGATTTATTGTCATAACCTGCATTTTCCAACAAAATCGATCCATTTAAACCATGATCATGAGCAAGTACATAAATATACTCCTGAAAGATAAGGGGATATAAGAAGTAGTGAGATCTATCTAGCCCTAAATAGCTTTGGAATTTATCCATTTGAAATTTGATTTAAATTAAATTAAGGGTAGAGGATTTTGGGGGTTATAAATGATACATAGTGCGATACAGTCAAAACAAGGTATTATAGTACAAACCGAATAGATACCTCGGATACAGATAAAATTCTCAACAGATTCTCTATCCTATCTTTTTCCTTTGTTTTCATTATAGGATAACAAGATGATTAGAAATCCTTTACTTTTTTCAACCCAATCGCTCTTTTGATTTTGGAAATTTTTTTATCAATATACTGTTTCTTATACACATACTTCTCCATTATGGAATGGAGGATGGTAATATTTAGGATTCATTAAAAAATCAAGAATACATTCCTGGGAGAAAGCCTTCCCGTATTGGGCACTAATATTTTTTTAACGTCTAATTAGATCGGGTAATCATTCAAATTAAGAACGGAAGCTCGTTGCTTTTTCTTTCCCTATAATCAAAATGAAATTAATTGAAGCCATGGGGCCCTATCCATTTCTTAATTCGACCCAACTTAAAATTGACTTCTATTTGCCCCTTTGAATAATTTAAACGAAGGCTTTGTCTTGAGCCGGAAAGAATAAAATATTCTCAGAACTCTTAATTGATACGACATGCTATTTTTTCCATTCATTCCCTTTGAGGATCAGTCGTGGTCTTCCAAACTTTACCGATGGTATGGACGAATCCTTCGCTTCATCTAAATGTGTAAAAGATCCTAGCCGCACTTAAAAGCCGAGTACTCTACCGTTGAGTTAGCAACCCACATAGAAAAAGGATATGTAGATACAATCAGAATAAACAGAATAAAAAAATGATTAAATCAAACCATAAATCTACGTAATCTACGAAAAAATTTCCCGAAAAAGAAAGAAATCAAAAGAAAGAAATGTAAAAAATGCTGGACTATCCCCTATTTCTAGGTTATCCACTTTTTCAACCAAAAATCCGAGTAGCAACGCTAATCCAACGAACCCATCATTTGAATCAACAGGTAAAAAATCAAACCTAAAACCTATGGGACAGAAATCAATAGAGCTGCTTATCACGATGAATTATATTTGTTCGATACAATATTGTCAATATAAAGGTTAATAAAAGAATACGATGGAAAAAGTACAAGAACTCAAATTGAAAAAAAGGAAAAAAAAAAAAGACTTGTGTTGGATTGGCACTGAATATGCATATATACTAAAATTTTTAGTTTAGGTGGAGAATAAATAAAGATAAAGTAGAAAAAGGATTTATGCAATCAATAGTGTATTGAATCCATATATAATAAGTCGAATAACGAACTTCGATTCCTTGTTTCTTACTTGGTATTAGAGTTCGAATGAAAACTGCAGGTAATGTCAGAATTTTCTATATTTGTAAGGATCCACCAAATAAGGTTTACTTAGAAAAAGATTCTATAAAAGCAATGATAAATAGATACGAAGATAGCAAGAAAATAAGTAGAGCAAGAAAAAAAATAAGGAAATAAAAAAACATAGTATAGAAAAGATATCCAAAATGATATAGAAATCACTATCCTATCCTTAGTTTTTATTTCCTTAATTTAATTGAATTTCATTTGATTAGAGCAAAGTTCCTTAAAAACCTCTGCCTTTTTTAAAATATCCTGAACAGTTCCTGTAGGCTGAGCGCCTTTTTCAAGGAAATAGAGAATAGCGGGAACGTTTAAATAAGTTTGATTCTTGATAGGATCATAAAAACCCACTTTCCGAAGATCTCTTCCTTCTCTTCGGGATCGAACATCAATTGCAACGATTCGATAGACGGCTCATCGGGATAGATGTAGATGAAAAAGAAACCCCCCCCTAGAACCGTATAAGAAGCTTTCTCCTCGTACGGCTCGAGAAAAAATGATTAGAAGTTTTGTCTATGGATAAAATTATAATAAATAGGAAAGGACTCCATAAAAAAATTAGTCTATAATTTAACTCATAGTCATTTTTTTTTTTTTTTTTTTTAGCTTTCTTCCTGAAAAAAAATCATTTGTACTCATAACTCAAGTTCAAGAATTCTAAAATATCTTTAAAATATCTTAAAGATATTAATCTTTTTATTTTTTGAGTGGTCTTTAACCCTCCCTTTTTCGTCTCGTTTAAAATAGATTTGGATTCTGTATTTGGATCCGTGAGACAATTGAAGTGGCGTTTCCTTGTTCTGGGATCCTTTATCTTGGTTTTAAATCATTGGGTTTAGACATTACTTCGGTGCTTCTTAACCCTTTCAAAATGGTAGCAACATACCCCTTTTTGTGATTTCTTTCTATCAAAGAATCATACCGATGGTTTATTCGTGCACGATACACCGTGAATCGAAAAGTTTTAGCCGTTCCAACAAAAATTTTTGGATTTTCAAATTTGTTTAAAATTTGCTCGAATCGGATCCTTTCGATTTCTATATCGAAGATATACTTACGAAGTTGTTCCAATTTATTGATTGGCATTAACCCTAGATCGTTGCCCCTGAGAAATTAATCAATACTTTCTACTCGAGCTCCATCGCAAACTATTTACATTACAATTACAACCCAATAAAAAAAGAAGGGTTCTAGTAGAATAGAAAAACGACGTCGAGCCAAGAGCACCTTCATTCCTATATAAAATGGTGGATGTAAGAATAAGAATCCACAACGGATCGTGTCCTTCAAGTCGCACGTTGCTTTCTACCACATCGTTTTAAACGAAGTTTTACCATAACATTCCTCTAATTTCGAACCGGTATGGAATTGATTCAATTATGGAATCATGAATAGTCATTGGTTCAGTCGGTACAGAGACATAGTTATTTCTCTTTTTTCTTAGCTACAGCTACATAGATAATCAATATTTTTATGAATAAATATTAGCAAGACCCCGGCTTTTTTGTATGAATGGAACATTTTGATATAAATCTCTATCTCAAAAAATGTCTAACAGAAATATCCAGAAATCTAAATAGAGAAATAACATAACTAACAGAAATCACACGAATAAAGAAATTCTAAATAAATCAATTCTATTTGACTCTGCCTCTTCAAGTGACTCAATAAGATAGACTTACTAATTCCAACTTCCCAAAACTTCCCAAAGATTCAATCCATAAAGAATCATTACAAATCTTTATACTTGAAAAAGTTTCTTACTTCTATATCATGATTTGAGCCAAGTTTTACAGTAAAGACTCCATTTGATTATCATAATAAAGATCATTTTTTCTTTTCGAATGGAATTCTCAATGATGTAAAGCAAATAATCTAAATAGATCGAACAATGAAAATAAATATAATTGTTAAATATTTAAAATGAAAATAAATATAATTGTTAAATATTTAAATTTTCATTTTTTAAGTAAGTATGAAAACCCTTTTTCACAAAAATAGAAAGACTTTTTGTCACTGAAATAGGATAACAATACATACCTGATAACAATACATACCTATAGGCTAAGCACTTCCTCTTTTATATGTATTTTCATATTTGAACCTGAGGTTAAGTAATCTTTCTACATCTCATCTTATCTTTATCAAAAGGGTTTAGTTACTTTTGCATGTCATTTGAACTCGATTTAGTTCAGTTTGTGAAAAATTCAGATATGATTCCGAAAAGAATCATTCAAAATAAAAAAAAGAAAGAGGAATACTATTCTATCCAATATTAGACCGTGAAACAGAACCTTGTTGAACAAAAAAGAAGTATTCGGGTACAGGGGATATGCTCTGGGACGGAAGGATTCGAACCTCCGAATAGCGGGACCAAAACCCGTTGCCTTACCGCTTGGCTACGCCCCATTTCTATTTTTATTGGACACTAATACTAATAAAGAATAATATTGGTATTAAGTGTTCGTCAATTCCAGTCCAACTATCTATAGAAAACCTTTCTTCTTTATAGAATTTATTATAGATATTATAGATTCGTTGCTAGGATTTTGACATGTGTATATCTAGAATTCAACTTAATTTATTGATCATTACATATAATTCAATTAAGATATTGTATGAAAGTATGATTTCTTCTAGTCTCCTTTGAGAATTGGAGGATTTTTGATTGAGTGGAAAAAGAAGGATTTTTTTGTCTACCTTACTTTCTTCATTTTTCCTTATATCAATAACTCAATCAAAATGCAATTATCTCGACGAAAAAAATGTCTGTTATGCTTAATATCTTTAGTTTGATCTGTCTTAATTCTGCCCTTTATCCGAGTAGTCTTTTCTTCGCCAAATTGCCCGAAGCCTATGCTTTTTTGAATCCAATCGTAGATGTTATGCCAGTAATACCCCTGTTCTTTTTTCTTTTAGCCTTTGTTTGGCAAGCTGCTGTAAGTTTTCGATAAGATCTTTAATAGTATCTTATAGAATTCATGTAGAATTCATGATTTATTCGAGAAAAATGATAACATTTGATAAGATCAAATAAGTCTGACAGTATGAACCTTCAATTCAAACATTGAAATGATCGAATAGCCGTGAGAAATCCGGCTCGCTCCATTTCCCGATTTTAATCCTTTTTCCTTTCCGGCAAAATACCTTATTAGCTTAGGGTCGCTTACAACATCTAATTGGGGGTATGAAAGTGATTTCTGGTAATCAAAGACTCTTTTGAAAAATTTCAACTTCACAACTTCATTTGAATTTCTGAACATTCTTTTCTATTTTAGAATTCATTTCTTGGTGTCAAAATAAGATATGTGATATAAAAATGGAGGATCTATTATCTTTTCTTTTCTCTCGTTTTTCTTTTTCAAAAAATGATCTTGGAGGTTGTGTAATGCTTACTCTCAAACTTTTCGTTTACACAGTAGTAATATTCTTTGTTTCTCTCTTCATCTTTGGATTCCTATCCAATGATCCAGGACGTAATCCTGGACGTGAAGAATAAATTGTTTTTCTTGCTTTATTTTACAATTTTCTTCATATTTTTATTTTCTTTTAGCTATTCCACACACTTAACTAGAAAAAAAATAGAAAGTCATCAACGGAAAGAGAGGGATTCGAACCCTCGGTACGAATAACTCGTACAACGGATTAGCAATCCGCCGCTTTCGTCCACTCAGCCATCTCTCCCAATTGAAAAAGATAATTACTATGTTACATTACACATCAAGTAAGGATTAAATTAAGTATTTCTTTCACATTCTTTATCGTTATTATAGAATTAGCAATTCCATTTAGATGCTCGAAAGATCAAAATAGAAAGATAAAAAAAGAAGACCTTCTTGCTTTTATTTTATTCGAAGTGCCTTTTTGGCCTGGCCCGGTCAATACCCAGCCGGGCCTTTTTTTGTTACAAAAAATTCCCTTCATTTTTTTATTTATAGGCAACATACTCTAAATAGCCAATTTAGTACCCGTGTAACAATTTCCGTTCTGGGGTTTACATATACTTATCATTTTTGTTATAATGGAAATTGAGAAGGATTTTTGATTCAAAAGAATAAATCAAGAAAAGGATAAATCAAGTATGTATCAATTTGTATTTTCTTATGTCGTTTGGCAAACCAAATTTTAGATTCAAATCCAAGAATCATTGACGAATTCTCAGTCAACGAATATCCCGTTTGTCATAAATTTTGGTTTTTTTGAGTGAAAATATACATTTGATTTTTCAATAGAAAAGTGAGGGGAAGCTTTTTGGCATTGTGTGTTTTGAGATACTATACAATCAATCGAAGGGACAATCAAAAGGGGAAAAGGGTTTTTTTCTAATTTTGATAAGTTTAGTTAGAAAAAGGATTCAAAAGGGGATGCAAGTACAATAAACTAAAATTGAGTAATCCAACAAAAAAGGTAAAAATTTCTCCTATTGTGTATCGTTTTGGCGGCATGGCCGAGTGGTAAGGCGGGGGACTGCAAATCCTTTTTCCCCAGTTCAAATCCGGGTGCCGCCTCATCAGCAAACGAATCGGAATCTCTTATTCTGTTCTGCTGATATAACTCAACCTAATTTTACCCAGCCAGAACAGAATAAGGGGACTGTTAATACTTGGTTGATTCTAAACATCCGTTCTGGGGATTTTGTAAAAGATTGGAAATCGGAAATCTTTGAATCCAAAATGAAAAGAAAGATTTGATTTTAATGTTTGATTTTAATGGTCGAAGCAAGACTTCCCGATTCCTTTCTACTACTAATGTAATGTCTACTTATTGGGTCTTGATTGGAGATAATTTAACTACTGGTTGGGGGAAGTTCTTTCTATTTCTATACTGTGTAATCTACATATATAGGCTCGCGAGAATCTCTGAGTGTTCAGGCATTCAATCACTATTAGATTGAGATGGATAATTTATAGAAAAAAACATGAAAAAAATGATTCTTTTTTTTTTTTTTTTTTAACCTCTCGTCAAAAGTATAATATACTATCTCCCAACTCCTTCAGAGAGACAATCGGGAAAGGGTACGGATTAGATCAAATAGGAAAAAGTTTGTAATAGATAGCAATTGATTTATTTTTACTTTGAAGGGCAAGAAAAAAAGGAATGTGCCCTCTTATTTTATTACTAGATGTTCCATTAGTAACATTCCTTTGTAGTTTTGATTTTTTATTTTACTTGTGTTTAGTCTTTCCCGATTATAAATCATATAGAAATTTTTGAAATGGATTTTTTGATTGGTTCATCAATAGTGTTCGCCCAGAATCCCTTTTTGACTCTGGACCATTTATTCTACTATTATTAGTGAGCAATAATGGAATAATTCTATCATAGAGATAAGGGACATAATTCACATGGATATAGTAAGTCTCGCTTGGGCTGCTTTAATGGTAGTCTTTACATTTTCCCTTTCACTCGTAGTATGGGGAAGAAGTGGACTTTAGAAGCACTCCTAATTTAGTTGAGGAATGAAACGGTATCAATTGTTTTATAGATCGTTCTGCAACGCATTTTTGATTTGAATTGAAATCATTTTCAAATCAAAATATCTTCGTTTCCAAATTCCATTGGATTATAGTGGATCAATGTATTCTATAACAGTAAAACAAAACAATTATTTCAGATTCATCGGAATAAATAGATGTATCAAAGAAATAGAATTGGGTCCTACGTAAATTCCATATATGGATTAATAACTACATATATTGAAGATAGAAGCTAATATAGTATACCAACTTTATTAGAAACAATTTTATACACTACTATAACACTAATAGAGAGTATGATAAGTAAGAAATCAATTTCTTACTTACCATACTCTCGGATCTCATAGAATACCGCCGATTATAGCCCGTTGATTTCATTTAAGGCGCAAAACAAAAATAGAATACTTTTCATTTGATTTCTTCAACTATTGATAAGAATTCAGAAGTCAAGTTTCATTTAAAGTAATTAATCATTTTGACTGGCTGTTTTTACGTAAATTATAAGTAGAAAAGCAGTAGGAATTAAAATGAACAGTGCAGTAGCAATAAATGCAAGAATATTTACTTCCATAATCTCATCGTTTTTTTTTTTCAAAATAACTCGGGATTTAATCCCATAGAGATGATAAATCTTTCACCTGTCAATTCAATGAATGCATTACCTATCGATGATCTTGAATCGGATCAATATCATGAATAACAATATCTGAGCTATTAAATTAATTCGTCGTCGAGAATTGAATAGTATAACATACGAACATCTTTTATCCATACTGAATCCAAAATGGGATTCCCGGACCAATCAAAAACCCCTTTACTTTATTTATCCTTCTTTTCTTTATTTTCTATAACCTACCTTCCTTAGGTCTTCCTTATAGAACCATCAAACGAACTCTAACCACCCGCCCCAACTACAAAAACCCAACAAACAATACAAGCGAAGTGGAAAAAGAGAGGAATTAGGTTCTAAATTTTAATGATCTAAATTTCTTTGGAAGACAAATAAGTATGAGAAAGATGAGTCGCGGGAGAAAAGATGGAATATTCTATCAACTTCACTATTTTAGTTATTTTTTAGTTTAGGGTTTGTTCTTTCTTCGACAGAATCCTGAAAAAAAGAAGGGAAACCCCTTCGGAATTCAATTATGCTCTCTGTCCCTTCTTTCACAGAAAATCGAGAGGCGAATTGATGTACTTATTGGATCCGTCGGGACTGACGGGGCTCGAACCCGCAACGTCCGCCTTGACAGGGCGGTGCTCTTGCCTATTGAACTACAATCCCAGGGAAATAAGAAGAGATCTAGCAGAAATTTTGGATTCTTTTTTATTCTCTCGTATCAGGTATTTTTTCGTATCAGGTATTTTTTAAGAACAAGAGGGTTCTACCATCTGATAGTAGATTGACAAATTGTTGGGCCGAGCTGGATTTGAACCAGCGTAGACATATTGTCAACGAATTTACAGTCCGTCCCCATTAACCACTCGGGCATCGACCCAACGCCTAATTCATTTTAGACGTTCCATAATCAACTTCCTTTCGTCTCCCAGGCAGATTTGACAAATACATATCACTTTATATAAAATACAAAGTCCCACTGAGTAGACTATTAGAAGGACTTGACAAAGATGGATCACTTGATAGAAAATCCCACTCCTATAGTCTTGAGTATTGGTATACCCCTAGAGGGACTTGAACCCTCGTTTTCTCCGTGAAAGAGAGAGGTCGTAACCACTGGACCATAGGGGCCTTTGGCCACCTTACCTTAATATAACTCAGACCTTTTGGAGATGTGAATCAAACCGAAAAACTCGTTAACTATTCTGGAGGTTAATGGTAATCAAATCAAACTTTACCATTCAATTACAACCTTGAAACTTGATTTCATTGGTCTTTCTCGTCTTTATATCTCTCATTCACAAAGGGTTCTGCGTTGGATCCAAGATCCTTTACTATCCAGTGGATTCAAGGTGCTTTACCAAAATAGTATTTGACCACTTAAATTATATTGCGCCCTAAGTCATACTGTCA